ATGCTAAATTAGTTATTGGAACTTCAATTGTAGGACAACTGGTAATCATTTTATCGGTATACTATTTACATCTCTACGTCATGTTAGTGAAACCTCATGCAGTAACTTTGCTAGTTTTACCGTACATGTTATTTTATTGGCATCGTCTTTTATGTCACCGATTGCAAAAAGAAAAAAGACCAATATATCATTATCATTTTAGGAGTGCAAAAATAGTCCGGAAATCTGATGATATTCAATTTGTCTATGAAGGAAGAATATTAACATTTTTGGATATTATTATCCTTTCATTATTCAATCCTGTTCTCTTACCAAGTCCTGTATTAGCAAGATTAGCCAAACTCTTTACTTTCCGTTATAGTAATAAATTTTTATTTGTAATAAGTAGCCTTTATGGCTGGTGGTTGGGTGGTTCCATTTTTCCCGGAATTTTGGCCAAATTTATTTCCGTTTTAAAACCCGATTCAGATACAGATAATAGGCTTTCTTATTTAGTAAGGATTCTCTTTGCTCGAACTTCCCGTATCATTTATATAGCTCTCTGTCTATTATATTTGGGTAGAGCTCCTGTACCTCTCTTCGATAACAGGATATATTCTAATTTTGAAAAAAAGGAAGCTAAAAAGTTATCGTGGTTAAAAAAGTGGCCTACTATCTTATTCGATTACCGAAAATGGGTCCGACCATTCCGATATGTCGAGGAAGATCTTTTTTATTTCAAGGCGATGACTCCTATAAAAACAGAGATGTCTCAATATTTTTTTGACGCGTGTGTGAGTGATGGGAGACAAAGAATATCTTTCACATCTTCACCTAGTTTGTCAATTTTTGAAATAAATTTCAAGGAATATTTCAATCTTTCGGATATTCCTTCGTCATTCGAAGATCTTTGTCAGAAGGAATGGATTGATACCGAAAAACGGGGAAAATATAATTTGAATAATGAATTAACGAATAGAATTCGAGCTCTAGACAAAGGATCTTCAATAGAAAAAGTTATTGAAAAAAAAAATAAATTATGCGATCACGGGAACGATATTTTCCTTAAAGGGTTTGATCCTCTTCTGAATAGGGAATTACGTGAAGGAGTTGCAATACCAAAATCACCTTGTATTTTGACTGACGATTATTCTCTATGGTGGAAACTTCAATATGCTTGGCAAACAGATGATTTATCTTCAGGTAACTTTACTGGAGTAAAAGAAAATCTTTCTTCCCCTTTAATAGCGGAAATATTACAGATCTATAAGGAACCCCAACTCCGAGAAATTAAAAAAGAAAAACCTCTATTTTTAAAACTAATAAACAATGCATTCGATTTTATGAATGTATACAGTGGAATTCGTTCCCTCAGAATAAAAAGTATAGATTTTATTAAAAAAAAGAATAAAAAATTTAGATTTGTGAAAAGTTTCGCAACACAACCAGATTTTCGTCGGAACTTGATATTAGGATCCATACGTGCTCGAAGACGTAAAGCTTTATTACAAGAATCCTTACAATTGCAAATGCATTCTCCATTTTTTTTGAGAATATTTAAAAAAACGACGTTCTCTTTTCCGGGCATAATAGGCGTAAATGTAAAACCGACTCATCCTGAGAAGAAAATGAAAGGATTAATAGCCTTTTTTTCGAAAAAGGCTTTTGCTATAAAAGTAGTAACAAAAGCTAATCGTCTCGCGACAGCAAACAGATTTGATTTTCCGCTTGCTCATTGGGTAAGAGGTTTTCTTTTAATCAGCCAATTATACTTTAGAAAATATATAGTATTACCTATATTAATAATATTTAAAACTATTAGTTATCTATTATTATTCCAAACTAAGGAATGGGCAGAAGATTGGAATGATTGGAATAAGGAATTTTTTATAGGATGTACTTATGATGGTACCGAAGTTTCGGTGAACAAATTACCATTTTCGTGGCAAAGAGATGGTCTTCAAATAAAAATTATAAATCCTTTTCATTTGAAGTGGCGTGATCCTGGATTCGAAACGAATTCATATAGTTTAACAAAAAATAAAATAGCAAAAAATAAAAAAATTGATTATGGTTTTTTAACAGCCTTGGGATTTCAAACCTATTTACCCTTTGGCAGTATAAAAAAAAACCCTTCCTTCTTTAAGCCTTTAATTGGGGGATTTAAAAAAAGATGGAAAATAAATATTTTATCGGAAAAAATTACAAAAATCTTTGACAAGTTTTTTCCATTAAAAAAAGAATCAAATATTTATAAAAAAGATCTAACAATATTAGATGCTCAGCTCAATAAAACTACGAGTAATGATATATCTAGCCTTGAACCAGATAATGAACACAGAACAAATTTTGGGACAAGTAGCAAAATAATTGATGAATTACCAATCGGAATTACAACTAAATGTAATGAAAATTTTTCATCAGCAATTCCAGATCAATCTGGATATGAAGCTCGAACGAATATTGAAGAATTAAGGGATTTCATAGCCCCGGAAAGTAATCAGATTGGAGGAATTACTGAACAGACCCATTCTGATGAACTAGAAATTAATATTAATTCAAAAGAGAAGAATGGAGTGTATCCCGGTAATGAGAAAGAACTGAGATCAAAAAAGATATCAATTCAAAATCATCAAATAATTGTGAATTTTCACAGAAGAAGTATGGAATTGATCGAGGAATGGATCTATTTAATCAAGATTCTTTCAAAAAAAATGAATAGAAATTTTGTAGTTTTTCTTCATCTCATTTGGTTCAAAATACAATTAAAAATGGGATTGACAAGAGATCTTTCAACAATTTATAAAAAAATAAAATTTTTCATTTCTCGGTCAAAAACGAAGGATAATAAATTTTTAAATAAAGATTTAATCATTTCTAGTAAAGAAATGAAATATTTCAAGGTTCATCCTAGTCAGGATACGGGATTAATATCCCAAGCATATGTATTTCACAAAATATGGCAAATGAGAACGATGAATAAGTCTTATCCAGTGGAATCATTAAGGCACCGGATATCAAATCTCTTTATTGAAGAAAATATTGAAGCTTTTTCAAATGAAGAGGGAATACTCGGTTCCAGGAAGCCACGGGATTTGGAAGAGAAGGACTGGAAGAAATGGTTACAATGTTTTCATCGATGTAATGTACCTTTACGGATATGGCGTAAGATTGCACCACGGAGATGGAAAGATAAGGTTACTGAACATTGGCAAATAGAAAATTATTTTTCCGATAATTTTGACAAATATAAATCTTTACGTTCTTATAAAAAAAGGATTTATTCTAAACTCATTGCGGATCTGAAAGAGACGGGGAAACTTAACGAACGGTACAAATATAATCTTTTATCTTATAGTTATCTTGCTTCTATAGAAGATTCGGACATTGAAAGATTTCCAATATGGCAAGATGAAAAAAAAGAAATCGTGTTTAATGATCGTATTCAAAAGATACGTAAATATAAATTAGTCAATGATAGAAAGAATAGTGAGTATAAAAGAATTGATAGGAAAAAAAATATTCATTTAAATTCCAATTTATATTCATGGTTATATCCAGAGATTCTAAAAAAATTCAACATTATAGAAATGTATGAATTTCTAACAACTTGTGACTTTAGTTTCATACACGAACCAAAGAGATCTCTTTTAAGGAAAGACAAAGATGATTATGCAAAAAAAAGATCACTTGAGAAAAGAGAATCTCATAAGTATATTGAGCGATGGAATTTGAAATCTGAACAGATAGCAGAGAAAGCGGAAATAGTAGGAAATACAACGAATCTTCTGAATATCATTAATTTTGGAGTAAATTCAGCTGAAGGAGGCAATTTTCGGTCTCTCTATGAGAAGATATTGAAAAATATAGTTCTATTTTATAACTATACTTGCATGGATGGCACAAATAAAATATTCAAAGATTTGGGACATCGTTTACCAGAAGTATTATACGATGAGATTCTGATGTATAAAATGATAAGTATTCTATTAAATTTTAAAAGTAGATTTAGAAGAATATCTGATTTCATTCATGAATCTATACTACGCGTAAAAGTTATTGAGAATAAAGAAAAAATAATTATTTCAGATTCATTTAATCTCGAAGATATTTTACCTTCGAAACGTCGTATACAATTGGGAATATGGAATTCCTTATATCTAGAGGAAAATGGAAATCAAGGAGCAGAATTTAATTCTTGTTCCGGGGAGAATAGACGTAACTACGAGGAACCAATAAAAAAAGAAGATCGAAAATTTAACGCAAATGAAACTCAAATGATTAAACGGTCTCTTTGGTCCAGCTATCGATTGGAAGATCTGGGTTGTATGAATAGATTTCGGTTTAATACAAATGATGGAAGTCGATTCGCTATGTTAAGAATTTGTATGTATCCCTCAAAAAACAGTTGAGAAAAAAAAAAATAAAAAAAAATGTTTGCATTCTTTTTCTCTTTTTCATTCAGTATTTTCGGTTATGAACAATTTTTATCATTGTTTATAGCATTCCATCAGGATTTCTCTAAATAAAAATTTGGATTATATTATATAGAAATTACGAACCTTTTTATTATTTATCCATCACTATTTGAAAGAATGTGCTATTTGCCACTACTCAAATAGAATCTTGTTTATTCTCTATGAATTTATCCAGTTTTTTAAGAATATTTGGAAAAATGTTATTCTATTTTATAGACATCTTAAGATATTGAAAATCTTGCTCTTATTTTTGTAAAAAAACTATTAATTAGCTACAATCCAAAATTTTTATTTTTTCTCTCCATCATATAATTAATTTAGGAGCAATTGTTGTTCCTATGGCTAAAAATACATTGATTCGTTCATCTTTGGTTCCCGAAAAACAAACAGGATCTGTTGAGTTTCAAATATCCCATTTAACTAATCGAATTTTGAAACTTACCTATCATTTAAAATTGCATGGCAAAGACTATTCATCTCAGAGAGGTTTGTGGAAAATCCTAGGAAAACGTGAACGTCTTTTGGTTTATCTATCTCAAAAAAATTCACTCTGTTACGAAAATTTGATTAATCAATTACGTATTCGCGGACTGAAAAAACGTTAATTTATCTTTTAGAATCTTTAGCTAAGCATCCACTGTAATTATATCAATATGAAGAATGAAAATTTCCTTATTCTTACTCATTTCTGGAATTATTCGAGGGAGAGCGGCATACGACCATGCTCACTACAAAGAGAGATCCCATGATAATAAGTATGGGCCCTCATCATCCATCAATGCATGGTGTTCTTCGACTTATTGTTACCTTAGATGGTGAAGATGTTACTGGTTGTGAACCCATATTAGGTTATTTACATAGAGGAATGGAAAAGATTGCTGAAAATAGAACAGTTGTCCAATATCTTCCCTACATCACACGATGGGATTATTTAGCTACTATGTTCGCAGAAGCAGTAACAGCAAATGCACCAGAAAGATTGACCAATATTCAGGTGCCTAAAAGAGCTAGTTATATAAGAATCATTATGCTAGAGTTAAGTCGCATAGCTTCCCATTTGTTATGGCTCGGACCCTTTATGGCTGATATTGGTGCACAAACTCCTTTCTTCTACATCTTCAGGGAAAGAGAAATGATATATGATTTATTCGAAGCCGCAACTGGTATGCGAATGATGCATAATTATTTTCGTATCGGGGGAGTAGCCGCGGATCTACCTTACGGTTGGGTAGACAAATGTTTAGACTTTTGTGATTATTTCCTACCGAAGGTGGATGAATATGAAAGACTTATTACACGAAATCCTATCTTTTTGAAACGAGTTGAGGGAGTAGGTATTATTGGTAGAGAAGAAGCCATAAATTGGGGTTTATCAGGGCCTATGCCACGAGCTTCAGGAGTAAAATGGGATGTTCGTAAAGTTGATCATCATGAATGTTACGATGAGTTGGATTGGCAAATTCAATGGCAAAAAGATGGAGATTCATTAGCTCGTTATTTGGTACGAATCGGAGAAATGAGAGAATCCGTGAAAATAATCAAACAAGCTTTGGAAGTTATTCCAGGGGGGCCTTTTGAAAATTTGGAAGCTCGACGGCTTGATCAAGTAAATAAATCAGATTGGAATGATTTTGATTATCGGTTCATTGGTAAAAAGCCCTCTCCCACTTTCAAGTTACCCAAAAATGAGCTTTATTTTAGAATTGAAGCTCCTAAAGGAGAATTAGGTATCTCTTTCATGGGAGACGATTCTTTCTTTCCTTGGAGATTCAAAATTCGCCCACCCGGTTTCCTCAATTTACAAATTCTTCCTCAACTTTTAAAGGGAGTGAAATTGGCAGATATTATGACAATTCTAGGTAGTATAGATATTATCATGGGAGAGGTTGATCGTTGAAACGGTGGTTAATACAGATATTGAGGAACAAGCTATCAATCTATTCCATAGATTAGGATTTCCAAGAGATTTATTCGGTTTTATATGGATTATCATCCCCATCATCACTCTCGTATTAGGAGTTACGATGGGAGTTCTAGTCATTATATGGCTTGAAAGAAAGATATCTGCAGGGATACAACAGCGTATTGGACCTGAATATACTGGCCCTTTGGGAATTATTCAAGCTCTGGCAGATGGAATAAAGCTACTATTGAAGGAAGATATTATTCCATCCAGGGGAGATTTATGGTTATTCAATATCGGACCGGCTGTGGTGATCATACCAGTTTTTCTAAGTTACTTAGTAATTCCTTTTGGCCACAACATTATTCTAGCTGATCTTGGTACAGGTGTTTTCTTTTGGATCGCTGTTTCAAGTATTGCTCCTCTCGGACCCCTCATGGCAGGATACGGATCAAATAATAAATATTCTTTTTCGGGTGGTCTTCGAGCCGCTGCTCAATCCATTAGTTATGAAATTCCTTTAGCTTTACGCGTGTTATCTATATCCCTACGTGTGATTCGTTGAAATACTAAACCTCTTTCACAAGAGAGTCAATTAAAAGGATGAGATGGTTTTTCCTCTTATCCTAGAAAACTAGATAGTCATATGGGTGAGATCAAACAGCTTCTTCATTTGCAGTAATAGGATCGAGTCCCATCCTCTATGTGCGAGAGTGAAAGCGTACGGAACGCAGGAAAAACTGTGTACCCGGGTTCAAGATTAGTTATCGGGGCCCGACAGCGGGGGCAAAAGATAAAATGTATGAAGTTATTACTATCATACTTAGGATTAGGCAGGAGTAGATGGTCAGGAACACTAAGATACGCGAAAGATTAGTAAAAAAAGCATCTTTTATAGATATTCTTAATAACGGGATTAGGACTTGACGTTGGTAGGGACGACCGAGTAGTACTTCCCCAGGACCCCGATCTGGAGTATATCCTTATCTACTAAACGAATGACTATCGGGAACGAAGTAATCCTTCATACAGTTCTCACCTCTCATATCATAAATGAGCATGAGTAAATTCTATCCTATAGAGAATATAAAATCTTCTTCTACTGAGAGACTTGAGTTAGCACTAACAAAAAAACTGTAAAGGCTGAGATAGATTCGAAAGCTTCTATTTTTATAGCAGACAGAATCTCATTGGTTCAATTGATTATGAAAATTTATCATTAAATTTTTGTTTCTCGATAGCCATCGAGGAGCCGTATGAAGCTAAAGTCTCATGTACGGTTCTGGAATAGAGATGCTAACAGTGATGCCAACATCGACTATGATTATCCGACAGCTTGGGTACAGTTGATATAGTCGAGGCGCAGTCCAAATATGGTTTTCGGGGATGGAATTTGTGGCGTCAACCTATAGGTTCCGTAGCTTTTTTTATTCCTTCCCCGGCGGAATGTGAAAGATTGCCTTTTGATTTACCAGAAGCAGAGGAAGAATTGATAGCAGGTTATCAAACCGAGTACTCAGGTATAAAATTCGGCCTATTCTATGTTGCTTCTCATCCAAACCTATTAGCTTCTTCATTGTTCGTAACGGTTCTTTATTTGGGCGGATGGAACTTTTCTATCCCTTTCTTACCAGTTTTCGACCACTTAAAATTAAATTCAACTGATGGAACTGGTGAGGTTATCAATATTGCAATAGGAATTACTATTACATTAGCTAAAGCTTATTTATCTTTGTTCATTTCTATCATGGCAAGATGGACCTTACCCAGAGTGAGAATGGACCAATTATTGGATCTTGGTTGGAAATTTCTTTTGCCTGTCGCCCTGGGTAATTTATTATTAACAGCTTCTTTTCAACTTCTTTCACTATAATTTATTTATGTGAATAAGATTCTATAATAAACACATTTATAATTTATATATTTATTCAATCTTATGAGTTGGATAAAAAAAAAAAAAAAAAATTGAATAATTTATTCGAGGGTATCTACCATATGTTTTCCATGGTGAATGGACTCCGGGATTATAGTCAACAAGCAATTCAAGCTGCGAGGTATATCGGTCGAGGTTTTATGGTGACCTTGGATCACATGAATCGTTTACCTATGACCATTCAATATCCCTACGAAAAATTGATTCCATCAGAGCGATTTCGTGGACGTATTCACTTTGAATTTGATAAATGTATTGCTTGTGAAGTATGCGTTCGTGTATGTCCAATTAATCTACCTGTTGTTGATTGGGAATTGAAAAGGAACATGAAAAAGAAACAATTGAAAAGTTACAGTATTGATTTTGGAGTTTGTATATTTTGCGGAAACTGTGTCGAATATTGTCCCACGAACTGTTTGTCAATGACTGAAGAATATGAACTTTCGACCTATGATCGTCATGAATTAAATTATGATCAGATTGCTTTAGGACGTTTGCCCATATCAGTGATCAAAGATTCTACAATTCAAGCTATTCCAAGTTTAAATTATTTATCTAAGGGAGTTATGGAAGGACATCTCGATTCAAGAGATGTAACTGATTCTCACATCGAGTTCGATTGAGAAGCGGAAAAAAGGGGTGAAAAAACAATAAATATAGAGTTTCTTTCTGAATTAACTCGGAATATAATTATATAGAAACAGGGTAATTTTTTTGAGTCAGTGAATAGGATCCTGAAAGAGAGGACTTTCGTTTATTGCGAACATGATCAATTTACCTGAACCAATTCATGAGGCTATTTTTGTCTCCTTAGAGTCAGGTCCCATATTAGGAGGTCCAGGAGTAGTATCGCTCACAAATATAGTTTATTCCGCTCCTCTTTCAGGATCAGTTTTCGCTTGTATATCCCCTCCATATCTTTTACTAAATGCGGACTTTGTAGCTGCTGTGCAAATCTCGATTCATGTAGGAGCCGTAAATGTTTCAATTGTATCTGCTGTTACGTCAACGAATGAGCCACAATCTTTCCATCTTTCTACATACCGGACTGCAGGAGATGGAATTACTTTAGCACTTTGCATAAGTCTTTTTTTTCTACCGATCATTATGATCCTAGATACATCATGGTCTAGAGTATCCTTAATTGTATTACCGGGTGGGATCGTGGAAGAACCTTTAACAGATGACGTTCAACGTATTGGATCCCATTTATTAACCGATTCTTTGCTTCCATTTGAACTTCTTTCTATAGTTCTTTTGGTTGCTCTAGTAGGAGCTATTACTACGGCTCGCCGAGGGAAAATGTTTGAACTGGAGGAGAGTGAGGTGTTATAGGCTAAAGATGATTTTTTCGTTTCATGAGTACTATAAAAACTTTTTTTTTATACTTACTTAACTTTTATTTATACTTAAGAACCTTAGGATCCATAAGGAGTTAATTGATCATGCTTGAACATGCACTTATTCCAGGTGCTTTCCTATTCTGTATTGGCATTTACGGATTAATCACGAGTCGGAGTATGATCAGAGCACCTATGTGTCTCGAGTCAATTTTCAATGCAGTTAATATAAATCTTGTCACATTTTCCAATTTTTTGGACATTCAACAAGTAAAAGGAGAGATTTTTTCCATCTCCATTGTAGCTATTGCAGCTGCTGAAGCAGCTATTGGATTAGCCATTGTTCTAGCTATCTATCGCAACAGAAAATCAATTCGTATTGATCAATTCAATTTGTTAAAATGGTAATAAAGTTACAAATCTGGATATATTTTATTTTTTTCTTCACCTTTTGAAAAGGATATATAAAGATTTGATATGTCATTCCGATTTATAAACAAATAGAGATTATTTCATATAAAATTCATTTATTTGTTATGCTAGTGGTTAATATAAATGATTAAGTTGTATTAAGTAAAGTCTAAAAAATTCGAATCGGTTTCATTCAGAATCGATAAATAATCAAAGTTTTATATTCCAAATATTCATTAATACAAAGATTCATCAAATGGATTTTATCGGTATAATATTGCCATTAGCAATACAATACATCGGTAAAATCTTAGTAAATTTAAGGCTCATGGTATCTCCCGGTATTGTTGGAAATCAATAGATCCAATGGCACATTCAGTAAAGATTTATGATACATGTATTGGTTGTACCCAATGTGTAAGAGCTTGCCTCACGGATGTATCAGAAACGGTACCTTGGGATGGATGTAAGGCTAACCAGATTGCTCCTGCTCCCAGAACAGAAGACTGCGTAGGTTGTAAAAGGTGCGAATCCGCTTGTCCAACAGATTTTCTGAGTGTACGCGTTTATTTGGGATCCGAGACGACTCGCAGTATGGGTTTAGCTTATTGACCGATAGATACTATGGAAAAAGAATGGTTGGCTCTTTCTGAAAGGTTTAACCTATTCTTTTAATAAATAGGAATTCGTACTCATTCGATAAAGACCCATACTCAAACAAAATCTTGGGAATGGGTTTTCTGTTCAAAATCCCCCTATCCTCATCACGAGCAACTATCCTTGGCTAACAATAATTGTTCCTTTACCTATACCCGCGGGTTCATCAATCCCATTATTCCCCTATAGGGGGAATAAGATTGTTCGATGGTATACTTCAGGCATTTGCTTGTCAGAGTTCCTTTTAATAACCTATATATTTTGTTATCATTTCAATTTTAATAATCCATTTATTTAATTGAAAGAAGATTATAATTGGATAAATCCCATTGATTTTCATTGGAGATTGGGGATTGATGGACTTTCCATTGGGCTTATTTCATCGACAGGATTCGTTACTACTTTAGCTACTTCAGCGGCTTGGCCAGTTACCCGAAGTCCACGATTATTTCATTTCTCGATGTTAGCAATGTACGGCGGCCAGGTAGGATCATCCGCTCCGCAAGATACTTCACTTTCTTTTTTTATGTGGGAGCCGGAACTAATTCCTGTTCACTTACCTTTGTCCATGTGGGGGGGGAAAAGGCGTCTATACGCAGCCACAAAATTTATTTTGTACACTGCAGGTGGTTCCATTTTTCTCCCAATAGGAGCTTTAACTATGAGTCTCTATGGATCTGATGAACCAACATTGGACTCTCAAAATTTAGCTAATAAATCCTATCCTATAGTATTAGAAATAGTCTTATACCTAAGCTTCCCCGTAGCTTATGCTGTGAAACTACCAATCTTTCCCTTACACACCTGGTTGCCAGATACTCATGGGGAAGCACATTATAGTACATGTATGCTTCCAGCTGGGATTCTCTTGAAAATGGGAGGATATGGACCAATTCGGATTAATATGGAATTATTGCCCCATGCCCATTCCATATTTTCCCCATGGTTAGTAATAGTGGGAGCAATTCAAATCGTTTATGCAGCTCCAATCCCTTTAAGTCAACGTAATTTAAAGAGAAGAATTGCTTATTCATCAGTATCTCATATGGGTTTCGTACCTATTGGTATTGGTTTCGTAACGGATATAGGCCTTAATGGAGCTATTCCACAGATGATTCCTCACGGATTAATTGGTGCTGCCCTTTTTTCTTCGGCAGGAACAAGTTATGATAGAATACGTACCCTTTTCATTGACCGAATGGGGGGAATAGCTGTTTCAATGCCTAAAACATTCACCATGTTTAGTAGCTTTCCAGTAGCATCTCTCGCATTACCGGGCATGAGTGGCTTCATATCAGAATTAATGGTTTCTTTGGGAATGGTTGGTAGTCGAAACTACTCCTTTACTTCAAAAATAATTATTACCGTAATAGAAGCAATTGGAATAATCTTAACCCCTATTTACTCGTTGCCCATGTTACGTCAAATGTTCTATGGATATAAGGTTTCTAATGCTCCGATTTCCCACATCATGGATTCTGGACCACGAGAGATTCTCATTCTAATTCGCTTTTTGTTGCCTATAGTAGGCATTGGTTTTTATCCCGATCTGGTCTTACCCTTGTGGAACAGCAAGGTGGATTTTATTCTATCCTGGGATCTCCGGAAGCGGTAGTTAAGAGTTTGATTACTTCTGAGTAATAAATACAGATTATAAAAATCACTATTTGATTTTCACAATTATTTATTTCAAATAGTGATTTTTACAATTTCATAGAATCTCGAAAATTATTTTCTTTTGATCGACGAAACAAAGCAAGGTGCACTTTAAATTACATCCTGGATTAATTTAACCATCCATGGCTGTGTAAACCTTTTCCTGAGGGATTAACTCCTAAGTAACAAATCCAAGTTGTGAAAAACCCCAAGGAAGCTGCAATTGCTGGTTCTTTACCTCGCCAACTCTTAGTTACTCTAGTATGCATATAAGTTGCAAACATAAGCCAAGTGATTGAAGCCCAAGTCTCTTTGGGATCCCAGTTCCAATAATATCCCCATGCTTCATTAGCCCACACTGCTCCAGAAAGAATACCTAAGGTTAAAAGGGGAGAGCCTAGACTAATAATTCGATAACTCCAATGATCTAATTGTTGAGTCAATTGGTCTTCACGAGAATTTATAGATAACAGAAAGGGAGTGTTTGGTGAATCGCACTCTCCCCGTTCATTGCTCTTTTCTGAGGAGGAGGACCAGATGGATGAGTCTATACCGGAAGTAATTATTGGGGTATCCATATTATTTTTTGATGTAATGACCAAAAGAGCTATTGCTAATAGGGACCCACATAAAAGAGTTGCGTAACTGAACATCATCATACTTACATGCATCATTAACCAATGAGATTGTAGAGCAGGCACTAGGACTGTGGATTGCTGCATTTCTCTGGGAACACTTAAAGTAGCAAAACCATGAGTTAACATAGCACTTGGTGCAGTAATTGTACCCAACCAATCATTCTGGCTCCGAATCAGAACCGTATGAATTAAACAGAAGCTCCATGAAAGAAACATAGATGACTCATATAAGTTACTTAATGGTAAATGCCCGGAGTAAAGCCAGCGAGTTAATAGAAATCCTGTTATACAAATAAAAGTAATTATCACGCTTCTTCGGCCTAAATTGCTCAGTTTCTTGTTTCTTATATAGACCAATTTTCCCCAATAAAGAAGGGTGACGGAAAAAAGGAGAAAGAAAGATGTGTGAGCTAATATATGTTCCAAGGTTCTGAGTATCGTAATAATTTAAATTTTTTACATTACATTATTATTCTGGAATGAACTAATTAAAAAATTTCATTTCACAGATTGATTTATTATATTATAAATATTTATTTATATAAATAAATAAGATGAATAGATCTTAAATTCCAAATGTAAAAAGATCTTAATTTAATGAAGAATCAATCTATTTTTATTTTATAGGTGCAAAGATGCCGCCACTCGGATTCGAACCGAGATGCTTTAGCACTGCTTCCTAAGAGCAGCGTGTCTACCAATTTCACCATGGCGGCTCGTCGTAGAACATAATAGCATGCTTTATACTAAAATGTCAAATAACATTATAATTAAATTATATGGTAATCTTAAATATAAACTTTCACTAATTAGAATATTATAATGAATTATTCTGTTGTAACGGAGCATAGCGCAGCTAGGTAGCGTATCATCTTGGGGTGATGGAGGTCGTGGGTTCAAATCCCGCTGCTCCGAGAAGAATCTTTTCATTGGGCTTTATAACAGAATGAACATCTTTAAACTTAGTGGAGAGGAAGGAAAGATAAAAGCTATTCCGGATCTATAAAGGGAGAAGTATAGAAAAGGATTTTCATATCAAATATTCTTATCTTATTGAAAAAGATTATTCTATTATATATATATATATATATATATATATATATATATATATAATATTTCATATATAGTTATAGCTTAATAAAATCCAGAAATTCGTAAATTAAACTATTCTTTTTTTTTTATGGAAGAATTATTTTTTCCATACACGGGAGCATTTTCTTTAGAAGATACAGTATCTTTATCTATATCTATGTCGTAATTCATCTGATTTATGAATGGATTCAATTTCAGATTATTCGGATTTTATTTTGTTGTATAGTAAAAACTATTGGAACGACCAGTTGAAATAGATTGAGCTAGAGGAAAAGCTTTTACCGCAGCCCGATTAGCTTTTTCTGTCCATACAGTTTTACGACTTTTCTTTTTCGATTTAGAAGTACGCTTCTTTGGGACCGCCATAACGAGGAATGCCTCTATATATATGTATATTTTTGCAGAAACATGTATAGTTTGTGTATAGTCATTTTTTAAAATAATTGAAGGATTTACGCTTAGAAAATAAAGGCTTCCAATAATCTTGATATTGGGAATCGTGTCATATGAATAATTAATTTATTCATATAAATCTTTCCCATTTGGACAGATGGAATCCACTACAAATCGAACCAAATTTTGTCGATGTCCTAACTTACGTCATGTTTTCTTTCCAGAACGCTTTTTATGAATGGTAATTCTGTTTTCAAGATGGGACTGCAGAATTCTTCCTTTGACTACTGCACCTCCCAACCAGGGATGTCCAAGATTTATGGTAGATTCATGATAAATCATTAATACTCGATAGATTAATATTTTAGTATTTGGGCTCGAGAGATTTGGTCTCAATGACGCGGAATGACGAACATCATAAAATCTTCCTGGTTCCACTCGGATTTGCTCACCTCCGGTTTCAATTACTGCGTATGCATTCATTACAAAATTGGATTTATAAATAGGAAATGGTTATAGATTGGAAAATCGAAATTAAATGTTAGTAACTGGAGTAGAACAAGCAAATATTTCCTTTCCAATTGTTCCATCCTTCATCAAGTTTTGCTACGAACAACTAATTTTCTGATAGAAATGGAAAATATCTCTTGATTAGGGAGATACATGTAAAATCTCATTGCTTTATAATAACTCATTACTTTATAATAAGAAAAATTTTTTTAGTAATATTTCAGTTATTTTTTTGAATGAAGAAGAATCAATTTTATTGATCCAAATTTCATTCGAATAAAGATTTTGAATAAATGGGATATAATTTCATCATTCACTTATTCCCTTTTTTCTTCCCCCATACCGTAAATTATAAACCAAAAATGAAATAGTTTCATTCCCGAAAGAATCTTCTATGAAACTAATATATCATGCTTGGATGGTGCCTTTATTTCCACTTATATCCTCCATTCTAATAGGATTGGGATTGTTTTTCTTTCCAAAGGCAACTAAAAATCTTCGTCGTATATATGCCATTATCAGCATTTCACTGCTAGGCACAGCTATGTTCATTCCTCCCCACCTTTCTTGGCAACAAATTAATGGTAATCCCATTTATCGATACTTATGGTCTTGGATTCACAATAAAAATGTTACTTTGGAAGTAGGTTATTTGATTGATCCACTCACTCCCATTATGTCAGTACCAATTACTACTATAGGAGTTATGGTTACGATTCACAGTGACAGTTATATGCCTCATGACCAAGGATATCTAAGGTTCTTCGCTTATCCCAGTCTCTCCAATGCCCCCATGCCAGGATTGGTTCTTAGTCCCAATCTAATACAAATTCATATCTTTCGGGAATTAGTAGGAATGTGCTCTTATTCATTAATAGGTTTTCGGTTCACTCGACCTAATGCAGCTAATGCTCGTCAAAAAGCTTCTATAACTAATCGTGTAGGAGATTCCGGATCATCATTGGGAATCTCAGGTTCCTATCGGATAACAGGCAGTTTCGAATTTGAAGATTTATCTGAATTATTTAATAAGTTGCTCGCCAATCATGAAGTTAGTTTATTTTTTGCTACCTTCTGTGCTCTCTCCCCATTCCCAGGTTCAGTAGCTAAATCCGCGCAATCTCCACTTCATGTATGGTTGCCTGATGCTATGGAAGGACCCACTCCTATTTCAGCCCCTATTCATGCTGCTACTATGGTAGCAGCGGGAATCTTTCTCGTGGCTCGAATGTTCCCGCTCTTCAAAGCTTTACCCCTTATGATGAGCCTAATCTCTCGGATAGGTGGAATAACAGCCCTATTAGGAGCCACAATAGCTCTTGCTCAAAAAGATCTTAAAAGAGTCTTAGCTTATTCTACAATGTCCCAATTAGGTTACATTATGTTAGCCCCAGGTATAGGTTCTTATCGAGCTGCTCTGTTCCATCTTATTACGCATGCTTATTCTAAGGCTCTATCATTTCCTGGATCCGGATCGGTCATTCATTCTATGGAACCTATTGTTGGATATTGTCCCGATAAAAGCCAAAATATGGCTTTTATGGGTGGCTTGAGAAAATACATGCCAATTACAGGAACCACTTTTCTTCTAGGCACACTCTCTCCTTGCGGTATTCCACCTTTTGCTTGTTTTCGGTCCAAAGATGAGATTCTTGCCGATAGTCGGTTATACTTTCCCATTCTCGGGTGGATGGCTTGGTTTATAGCAGGACTAACTGGATTCTATATGTTCCGTATGTATTTCCCCACTCCCGAAGGAGATTTTCGTGCCAACCCATCCAACAAACATTCTATTTCTCCTTCTGTTTCTATATGGGAGGAAAATCAAACTATAAAATCTGGTAAGGGAATGGATTTTGCGTTGTCATTCGTAAAAAATAAAAAGGGTTCGAAAGAATTATTTAATCCTCTAGAGAATATTGAAGAATCTGGTGAGAAAGAGATGGAGAATCCTGTTTCGACTCATTATTCTCAGAAAGAATATCCTTTATATCCCAAGGAATCGAATAATATAATGTTATTCCCCTTACTCGTGCCAACAATACCCACCTTGTTCATTGGATTTATAGGAGTTCCTTTTTCTAAAGAAAAAATGGGTTTTGATTTATTATCCTATTGGCTGGATCCATCATTGAGTTATTCTCATAAAATGGATTCTGAAGAATTCTGGATAAATGCAACTACTTCGGTTGGTACAGCATTTTTGGGAATATTTATTGCTCTTATTCTTTATGGACCTCTCTTTCTCTCGCGGAACCTACAAGAAGAAACGGATCCTCAATCAGAAGGAATTTTAGGTTATTTTCCAAGTTCCTTATACAATTGGTCGTATTCCCGAGGTTATATAGATGGATATTATAATACGGTATTTGTTTGAGGTACACGAACATTAGCCGAAATAATTTCTTTTCCTGATCAACGGATCCTCGATGGGATTGTCAATGGCGTCGGTATCTCAAGTTTTTTCGGAGGGGAAGTATTGAGATATGGAGAAGGAGGAAGAATATCTTATTATTTATTCGGATTAATATCAGGTATGTTCATATTATTAATAATATAATGATGAAATATGACTATGATCTTCATATTTAAAATTAAAATATATTCTTGGTCAAAGAAAGATTTTTAAAAGATAAAAAGATAAGAAATCAAAATCAAGGATTGATTAAGTAGATATAATCTCAAGAATTGGAGTAGCAATGGCGCACTGATATGGATTCCTCCGCTTTCTTAATCAATGACCATTACCTCATGAATTTACTTTTTTTTACTAATATATATATATATATATATATATATATATATATATATATATATTAAAGGATAGGTCCGAAATCGGGATAGGTATCTACGGTCCAAACATTTTATGTATGATTTAATCATAATATTGAAGACTTTGTTATCACATATAAATATACCATTTGTTTTGTCATGTGTTAGTGAATAAAAATATTGTGTTATTAATTCGTTGAAGAGATATTTTTATATCTTCGAATCCTCGTGATTCATCAATGTCTCCGGATTCGGACCATCCGGGAATACTCTAAGCATGGGGATGATACAGAATCATAAATTATTATAGCATCTTCATTATTATCTATATATATATCCGTATGAAAAATAGGACTTTAGTACCTATCTTAAGGTCGTCCAGTTTTTTTTCTGAGATACCAATATACCTGTCCCTTTGGAAAGATAAATACCTCCATTGATTCACTGCCTTCATATGAATTACGATGAGATATATACCAATAACAAGATATATGTTGTATATCTCGTTATTGATACGTAGAACAAAGCGAAAAGCATTCACTTCCGCATATACAGACCACACTACACTAGTATTGTTCCTTTCCTTTATATATAAATAAATACAAATATTCAAGAACAATAAACTTGTTAATAAAATCTTTTATATAACATTCTTACTGATTAATAAGTTTTTTCTGTTTAGATTCTCCAAATATTTCATAAATTAAAAAATTTTATTACATTCTTAAATTATTTATCCTTTTTCACTAAGCTGGTCCAACCAAAATCTTCTAAACCATTATTACGTCGTAATGAACGAGTAACAAGTTCAAGAATATCTCTTGCATTGGTGAACCCATGAATTTGAGCAAAGGTAAATTCGACTGACCACTTGGTATTAATTTTTCTTGCTTCCAATGGATTAGCGTGAGCCATCCCAGTGATGGCTAAGTCAGGTTGTAACTCACGCATACGTTGTATCTGATTATAATTATCTGGTTTCTCTACGATTCGTGGCACGGGAACACACATGTTCCCACACGTATTCTGTAAAAATGCTAATTCAGCAGCTTGGTATCGTTTATCCATATATGGAATACCAATTTCATAAACAATCATTCCACACCTAATTAGGAATCGTGCTAGAGATACTTCTAGAAGATTGTCTCCCATAAAGAATACGGATTTTCCGCGTACCAAATCGAGATAATCTTCCAAGCTTTCCCACACCTGTTCCTCCCTTTCCCCTAAGCCTCGAGGTTCAATGTCAAACACAGAACAAATCTTTTCAATCCAAGCACGTGTTCCATCGGGACCGATAGGAAAGGGTGCTCCAATCAATCTGCATTTCCGACGTCGCATTAAAGTTGTTGCTGTACGACTCAAAAATGGATTAACACCACAAACGTAAACCCCATCGCCTAATAATGGAAGATTGTTATATTTCTGAGCAGGTAACCAACCTGATATTTGAATAGATTGGCGTTTCAATTCTAAACCAAGTTGAAAAGCAACGCTCGAAGGTAGGGATCCAAAGAGAACTAAAGGAGGATTTTTCTTAGGATTCATAATAGGTTCGAGAGTCTCTTCCTTATTCCCGGGAAAGAAAAAGGAATCTTGTAAAGCTTGATTCTGTACGGTTTGGTTTCGTTCATCACCTAATAAAGAGGAATCTCGTTCGGCACAACGATGTACCATAGCAGCTAGTACAGTATCTTCTCCCTGAGTGAAGGCATAGTCCAGTCCATTTGCTCTCGCTACTATAACTGGTATCCCGATTTCATTTTCCAGTTCTGGTGCCATGCCCTCCAAATCCATCTTTATTATTTCCGTGGTACAAGTACCGATCCATATAATAACACTAGGATTTCTATTTTTTATTATTTGAGAACAAAGTCTTTTTAACTCTTCATAATCATTTAATTGAGCTGAAATATCTCCTTCTTCCAATTCTGCCATGGCATAACGGGGTTCCGCGAAGATCATAACTCCGAGGGCATTTTGCAGGAAATAACCACATGTTTTTGTACCTACCACCAGAAAAAAACTATCTTCAATTTTTTGATATAACCAAGCTACACAGCTAATGGGACAAAAAGTATGATAGTTACCTGTTTCGCATTCAAAAGTGAGAGTTTCAGATGTTTTCACTGACATAGATATATTTCTTTGATTAATGAACAAAATAATTTAAGTCTTAAATTATTATCATAGAATCAAGCGAATTCTCTCGATCGTTTTTCTCTTCCCTATTCCCGATAGGATTTGAATAAAAATCGGAAAGTAAACTAAATAATTCTCGATCGGAAACTTCTTTCGGTACAATTCCTTCTGGTTTAGATAATATTTGGTCCGCTATATTTGAATAAAAATCACAAACATAGTTAAGAGAGGGCTGAGATTCAACCATTTCAAATAATGTTTTACCCCTCACTCTAGATACTCGGATATGTTCAATGAGAGGTAATACTTCTAATACGGGCATTGAACAAGCTTCTACATATTTATCAATAAGGTCTCTTTCCGATGTGCGATTTCCTACCAAGCCCGCCAGGCGAAGTGGGTGTGTACGCGCCTTTTCCCCAACAGAAGCAGCAATACGATTAGTTGCAAATAATGCGTCAAATCCATTATCTGTAATTATAATGCAAAAATCTGCATAATTTAATGGAGAAGCAAAACCTCCACAGACTACATCACCTAATACATCAAACGAAATAATATCATATTCATAAGAAGCGTTTAATTCCTTCAACAATTTAACAGTCTCTCCTACTGCATATCCTCCACACCCAGCTCCTGCGGGTGGTCCTCCCGCTTCCACGCAATCAACCCCCCCATAACCTTTATAAATTACGTCTTCGGGCCAAACATCTTCATAATGATAATCCTTGGATTGTGAAGTATCTATAATGGTAGGTATCAAAAATCCTGTAAGGGTAAAAGTACTATCATGTTTAGGATCACATCCAATTTGTGAAACTCGTTTACCACGTCTTGCTGAAGCAATTGGAATATTGCAACTTGTCGTTGATTTACCGATTCCACCTTTCCCATGAACTGCCACTTTCGTTTTGAAAATATCCTATTTTTTTTAATTTATTTTTATCTTTTATTAATTGAATATTCTTCTTAAGCGACTATTCTTGTAGCTTTCTCATAATTCATAGTCAATATTATGATAATTAATTCTCGATATTGATTTCCCACTTCCTTAATGCCTACTATCTCATGGATAGACATAACCAACTTTGTAGGGGCGACCTAGCCTACGCCTACACGGAGGTAAATGAAGCGCTTTCTTTACAAAATCTTTTTGTTAATTATTTTTCTGGGTTCGATATGGAAATTTTTTTTTTAAAGTAAAGTTTCAATTTCCTTTTGAAAAATATTTCTATCCTTCAGAAGCATTTTCATTATATTATTCAATGACATTCTGTTAGATATAAATAAATTTGATAAATATTTGTGACTTTCAAAAAGAGTACTATGAATGAAAGTATATAATGAACTATTTACGTCAAGCCATTCTTCGTAATTATTCAATGATTCGAGACGAATAAAAAACAAATCACTCTTTGACGAAGATTCAATCAACCAGGGTTCATACAAAACTTCGGATTTTTTTCCGTATACATATTCGAGTAGGACACCAAAATTCCGTTCGAATTTATTTTCCAATTTACTTTTGCTATTTATTTCTTCATCTTCATCTTTTAAATTTTCTTCATCTTCATCTTCATTTTCATCTTTTAAATTTTCTTCATCTTCCTCTTCTTCTTCCTCTTTATAATAAACAGAAAAGTCTCTGAAATCTCTTCCCACCTTTAAAACTTTAAATTTTTCTTCGTAAATAATATAAAGCTGTTTTATCGTTTCTTTATCCACAAATAATTCTCGAAGTGAAAATAAAACAGGGGGTTTTTTTTCAAATATTGATAAATCTGTGGGATCCCAGACGAATCGTTTCCTCATGAATAACAATGGTTCATAAGATAATTGATATTTTGTCGATGGAGGGATCTCAAATATTACAGATTGTTCTTTAAATAAAACCTCTTCCATTTGGGACTCTATTATCTCTAAGATTTTCAGTGATTCTTCATATGAGAACCTCTTATAACCATAACGAAAAGGATAATAAAAAATAGATTTGAAACAGAAAAGCGGTTTCGTTATATTCTTTCCATAAAGTGCTGCTATTTCAGATTCAAATTGAAAGAATTTATCCGGTATTCCTATCCAATATAAGTTATCGCAAAAAAAATCGAGACGCCGTTTATTGAAAGTAAAAGCTGTATCGGTCGCCATTCCGTATCTTCTCACCGCCCTCCTGTATGAAAAAGTATAAAATTTTTGCATTTGCATTATAATCATAGGAACTCTTGTTTCAGGATGAGAAGCAAATCTTACTTTATTATTGATTTCATTATTAATAGAATTATCTTGATGTGTTTCCAACCATGGAAATTCTACCAAAAGATTCTCCGAAAAAGAACAGGCTATATCGAAAGAATTTTCATATTCATCCTCGAAAAAAATCGAATTTTCTTCTTTATCTTCCGATATAAACCAAGAATCTCGAGCTGCTAATCCAGCCAAGCACCCCAGAATATAGGATAATATAGTAAATTCTTTTATAGTGTTTTCGGTAATAGAAGATTCTAAATATTTAAACAAATCATCAAAATTGCCTTTCAAAAAAATGTCAGTAGATTTACCTTCACATAGAGGGCTCGTTTTAATACTTCTTATAACTATGTTCTCAATAGCCTTTCCTACTCTATAAAGATGTTTTTCGTAATTTCGACTAATATCTATATACTTTTCGCAATCGAAAAACCTATCAACAAAAGCTTTGTAAAAAACGTCATTGGGAATGATTTGTCCATAGAAAAAAGCTCTGATTTTATTATTGCAGAAAACCCATTCATCACGGGAAATACCGAATAATAAAAATTCATTAGCAATTGATTCTAAATCTCGTAATGCGTAATAAGAGAAGGTTCCATATCCAAACTCATTGAGAAAAGACCAATCAATATTCTCTAGATGAGAAGAACATTTGCTACGTAGGGGAATAGGAAATCCCTTCTGCTGTTCTGAGATACTAAGCATTCGAACATTTATTAATCTATCTAATCGATTTGGACATATTAGAGATGGATCCATTTTTTCGGGAAGATGAGTTGAACCAATAACAATCATACTACTAGAAGTATTATTGGCAATCTCAGTGAAAGATATTAATAATAAATGTAATTGAAGTGATAATACTTCAACACTAGGTTTACTAGGTTCTAGTTGAGTTTTAACTATGATATCATTCACTTCATGAATATTTTTGATCCATATTATGGAGGGGGGCATTTTTTTCACTGCTTCCAAGATAGAAATTAATCGGCACAGAATTCTCATAAAAAGTGTCATCTCATTCTCTATAATGTAATGATCACATCTATATGAATAATCCTCTTTATACAAATACCTCATAGATATTTGTATTAAAGAAACACAAGAGTCTACTGCTAGATCTTCTATTAAATATGATGATCTTTCTATTTCCGTTTCCGTGGTACTTATTAGTAAAATCCCTTTGGAAAGGGATAATCCTAATTCGAATGGAGCAGAAATCATTCTAGATTTAAGATTCAATGAAGTCATTCTTTGCTGAAACGCGAGGAAAACCCGAGATTCCGCTGAATCAAATTGATTAAGCGGGTAATTCATTAGATCCTTCTTATAGCTTTCAGCCAAATATACTAAGTAATAAAGTCCTTCTTTATTAGTAATCCGATAACCAAAATAATTATTCAATGAATTACGATAAGTAGTATTCGATCCATACTGAAAAACATTTTTTTCTGTTATTAGGGACCGAATCAATAATTCTTTCTCTATCGAAAAAGGGTCCGGGCTTTCATTATTATTTAACCATATTTTAATTTTTTCATTTGTGGATAAATATTTATTAATCTCTTTCCAAAAATAATTGATATTTATCAGAAAATAGTGGAAACTCCTTATCCTTATCCTTATAAAATTATATATATATATATATTTGTTTCTTCTACTAAACAAATAATGGAATATCCGATGAGGTAATATCAAATGATGGAATAATATCAAATAATAGAATATCCAATAAAAGAATGTTGAATAATATAATACCCAAGGATGAAGGTATTTCGAATGATGATATATCGTATCCAAATGGGGATACATAAACGCATCCAAACGATATTTTTGTAAAGAATTTGTTAAGTATTCAAATATTCCGAAGCGTCTCCATAGGTCAATATGGTCCGAGTTTTCAGAGAGTAAGAGAACAAGGATAAAAAAACCTATTAATAAATATTCATCATTCCAATGATTTATATTTATTAATGACCTTCTGAATTTAAAATTAAATAATGGTTTGTTTGGTTGATCACCAATTCCTATTTCAATTCTTATTTTTCCTACATCCCCAGTGCGCGAAATATGATAATTGCTGTTTAGTAATATCCTTGAAAATGCTTCTGAGAAGAATATATTATAAAAGTACTCCCACCATTCACGAGTAAAAAACCACAGCATATACGGTTCGAGCAATTTATATTTTTTAGAAACATCATCTTTTTGAGATATCACATACATTTTCATTTCTTTAACTAATTCCTTTAGATGTGGTGAAAAAAATGATAAAGAAATAATTTCATTTTCTCCGAAGGAATTGAATAAATTTAAATTGGTTCTTTCCCTATCCATAACCTCGTTTTCAATCCCGTTTCTCGAATCTTCCATTAGACTATCTCTTCCAAACAATTCTTTGATCCGATAAAGCATCCCGTCGGTTCTACTCCGAATCCCTCCGAAAATTTCAGAGAGCACATTATTTTCGTAAGATTTATTTTGAATAAGACTCAGTTTCGGGTTTAAAGTCCTTTTACCCAAGAAAATATCAAACTCCTTTGTAGCGAGAATTGACTGGTAATAGTAAGTAATCTCGAAATTTACTATTTGTTTTTCCGTTAAAGGTGCTATAATAGGAAAGTTTCTAATAAAGTCAATATTTCTTTTTCCACGACTAAATGAATTAGTTTCAGTTAATGAATTTAATTTATATAAGTTATAAACAAATGCAAATATTTGATCACAACCTCTTTTTGGATACTCAGGGGAAGAAATCTCGGATATCTGTGATCGAATAATTGAAAAAATTTCCTTTTCCGATAGAAAAGATATTATTTCAACGATAGACGAAGGATATATATATATAGGTAAAATATTTAATAATTGTTCATATGTAAGATCATAGTTTCGAATAGGATTTTTCTTCGTATTGCGGAGGAAGAAGAAAGACCATCTCTTATTGGGATCCAATTGGAGATGATTCAAATAATCCGAAAACTCTAATGTATTTGCCCCACAAAAATAAGTTCTCAGGGAACTCTCATTAAATAGTTTTGCGGGATTCAAATTGTCTTGATTCTTAAATATGGAAAAAAAAGTAGCAAGTGGTTCTATGCAATCAATATCATTGTTGAGTTCGTTGTGGAATACATCGATGATAAATTGATCTACTGATATCCTATTCGGAGACGAGGGTGCTATTGATTTTTCATCGATCAAAAATTCAAATTCTAATTCACGATTATCTAAAACATTTCTTTTTGAATAAATACTTCTAGTATCAATGAAATTTGACAAAGAACTCAATGTATAAAAAAAATCTTTGAACTTATAAATCAGAAACTCAAACACCTTTATAAAGTTTTTACGAATTAAAAAAAACTTAAAGTAATTGTTATTAAGTTTCACATATCGACCACTCGAATTTTCATTAATGAAAGATCTCATTTCATTGTATACTATTCCAAAAAAGTTCTTTTTAGAAGAAACAAAATTCTTTAAGAATTCTGTAAAATTCCCAGTTTTATCGGACCATTCACATACATTCGCATTCCAATTGACATATTTATTGTCTTTATAAACCTTAGAATAATTAAAACATTTTTTTTCAGTTCCTCTCCAATTAAATAAATGTCGGTTAATTATATTCCTTGCGACATTACCCAAACCTTCATTTTTTATCCAAAGTACATAAATTTGATTCTTTAAAAGAAAGTATGATTTTTTTATTAAATATGATCTATTTAATAATAATTCTTTAAAATGTATATGAATTTCATTTTTAATAAATTTATTAGTTTCGCGATCTGCTATATAAGATCTTTCTAAACTTTCCCTAAAAGGAGTTTTTATCAATTTTTCCCGAATGATCCAAGGTAGATGTTCATTATTCTCACCAGTAATACCTTTATTTGGTGAAATACATGAGAAAAAACCCGAATTTCTATCGTTTAACTTATTCTTGTCATTGGATGATAATGATAATAATATATATATTTCATTATAAAATTCTTCCATTATATGATTTACATGAAAAATAAGCTTCTTATAACTATGATCACGAAACTCATTAGGTTCGGGTTCGGTAATTGATAAAACGAAACGATCTATTATTGTTACCAATGATTCGGATCGGAAAAAATTGTAGAATATATTTATATATTGTTCATTGTCTTCGCGCGAAGACCGGAATGGATAAAGAATATTCCAACATGTACTACGATTCACAGATATAATCAAATCCAATATGTTTATATCACATTTATTCCTTCGAGTAATTTTAGGTCCAGCATCCAGAAGAACGAAATGATTCAAACAAATATTTTAGGATTTTCTTATATTCCACACATCAACTATTCTATTATTGTCATCTGATCGCATAGAATATCCAAAAAATTCAGATGATTTGATATTTTTGATAGACCTTTTAGTGCTATAAAAATCTATATCTAGTTTTTCTATCAGTAGTATGTCCAAAAAAGCATAACGAATCGATTTTGGAAAATTCTCAATTAAGATTTCTCTTTCCCCCGGAAATAAATTATTTATTACATATTCTATGTCTTTCGCAAAAGATTCTTGAGAGATTGACAAATAAAACTTTGAAAACAAATTTGATTCTATTTTATCTTGCTCCGTCCCGGTAAGAACAGAAGGAAAATACCGTCGAATAGTCGAATTGTTTATTAGTTGCTCATTGATACGTTCGTGGTTAATATATTCTCCCTGAAAAAGCCATTCAGAAAGATTTTTTCCGCAATCCAAATACTTATTCTCAGTCGAATTTAAAGTGAAATATATCTGAAAATCAGCATATCCTTTTCCCGAACTGAAAATATTAAAGTTTTTATCTTTATTAATAGCTGCTTTATCCTCTTCCGAGATTATTCTATTATCTCTCTTATTATCTTTCTTACAAGCATGTTTTTTTTTTAAAGTATTCGATTCGCCTTGCATTCCCCGTTCACATTTACTGTGGTTCATACGAGTAACAGAAACTCTTTTTGACAAATGTAAATAGTTTGTTTCTACCACACTTTTCTTACTCGAACGATATGGAAAGATTAGTGATATGAAAAGTAACACTAAATTGAATATATGGATTCGATGTGAAGAATTGGAACAAATGATAAATAGAAAGTCGAAGAGCTTGTGTTCTCGATTGGAAAAGATTTCAGTTAACAATCCCAAATTCCATTTTGTCCATAAATTCAATAAATATCTATTCAATAAATATTGATGATCTTTATCCCAACAAGCTTTCTCCCAATGAGGGTTCTGTTGAGGTTTCTGCATCCTCTCCAATAAGAAATAGAATCCTTTCGGTATCAATTGTTTTTGCTTATATTTAGGTTTCTTTCCGTT